TAAATAATAAGGTGGCTGAGACTAAGCATTAGATTGTAAATCTAAAAACGGAATATTTTTCCTCTTATTAGTTTAATAGTATAATAAATACGTTGGGTTGCAAATCTAGAAATGTGGGTATCACTTAAGCTTTACATGCTAGTGTAAAGCACGAAAAATTTTGATTTTTTAAGTTTAGGTGAGGGTCCTTTGCATGTAATAAGATTTAAAAGAATAAAACTTTTTTTTACAGCTTTGAAGGCTATTGGTTTAAGTAACCTAAAATCTTCAAGTTTAAAATAAAAATAAAAGTATTAGAAGTATATAATTCTATAAAATAAAATACCAATTTAAATGTAAATCGTTAAAACAGAGGGGGGGGGAAGAGTTTTTAACTCTTAAATATAATTTAAATTTCGTTTATGTTCAATTCAATTATAAACAAATAATAAATGTAGTATACATTAAGAGTTTATAATTATTATCTCATTATATGCAATCAATTGTAAGTAAGATATCGTCTTTTCACCGTCGAGAGTGAAGGTAGAGGCGATATCTACTTACAATTGATTTTTTCTTAGTAGGTGTTAGATTACCTTTATAAAATAAATGTTGGTCTGTCGGTATAATAAATTTAACCCTTAAAAGCCCTGACCTTTACAACTTTTTTGTAACGATAAACAATTTTGTTATTGTAAATTTTGTCCCGTTTTGTTCTAGAGGAAGATGAAACTATGAGGTCAAAATATCAAAAATCACCTTTTTTTTTGTAAAAATTCTCTCTATGTATATAAAGATGTTTTAAACCATGTATTTTTCTTAAGATGATAAAATTAAGTATTATAAAAATAACATTTTATTTTAGAAGAAATTCAGTAGCTAAATCAATATAGATTTGAAAGTTTGATTTTTGCTTATTTATTTTACGTTTAGGTTAAATTCATAATTAAATATATGGAAGTTCAGCTATATTTCTGAAAGAGATGTTAAGTTCAATATATAATACTAAATTATTAATGAAAATTAGATTTGGTAATCTAATGTAGTTCTGGTTAAATTTTGTGCCAGCAGCCGCGGTTATACTTGAAGAGCAAGTAAAATTTATCGGATAAAAAACAAGGTCTTAGGAAAATACATTTAGTCTAAATTTAAAGAAGGTGAAATAAATTTTGATTTAGTTAAAATTTATTTTTCTAAAAACAGAAAGTTGTAAAGTCTAGGGCATAGACTAGGATTAGATACCCTATTATACTAGAATAAAAAGTTATCCTTATTAATAGCAGTTATGTTCTTGAAAATAAAAAAATTTGGCGGTGTTTAATTTATTTAGGGGAACCTGTTTTATAATCGATACACCACGAAGAATCTTACTTACTTAAAAATCATGTATACCGTTATTATTAGGTGACTTCGAAAGAAAAGACATTGAAATTTCACAAAAAAATATATTAGATCAAGGTGCAGACTATAGGTAAGAAAAAATGGGTTACATTAGTTTTAAACTAAACGAAGTAATGTATTAATATGCATTATAAAGGCGGACTTAATTGTAATTGTAATTTAATAAGTTATAGTGATATAAATACTTAAACATGTACATATCGCCCGTCGCTTTTACATCTTAATGTAAAATAAGTCGTAACATAGTAGCTGTATCGGAAGATGCAGCTAGAAATTTGGAATAGAGCTTAAGAATTCTAAGCGTCCCGTTTACATTGGGAAGAATTATTGTGAAAGTCAATTTATTTCAAGTTAAAAGATTACTTAATAAGAAGGAAGAATAGGTTTAATAAGAAAAGTATTTTGAAAGAAAAATTTTTAGTATAAGTAAAAAAGTTAATAAAATGGTTATAGGGTATAAGTATTGTAAAAGAAAATTGTTTATAGAGAATCAAAGAAAAGAAATTTAAAATGTACCTTTTGTATCATGGATAATCGAAATTAATGAAATAAAATCTAAATCCCGAAAAAAAAAGAGTTATAATAAAAATAAGTCCTTGTAGAAAAAAGGTTTAAAATTTTATTATGGAAACGAAAAGTTAGTCGTGTTTTTATATCTGGTTCTTTATAAAGTAAATTTAATTTAGAATAAGAAATAAAAATTTTCTTAAATTTAAAAATATAAGGGTAGAGCTTTATATTTTGTATAGATTGAAGTCAGAAAAAATTATTTTTTTAAATTAGGCATAAAAGTTGCAATATTAAAAAAGTGTTTTAACTTAAAAAATTTAAATATAATTTTTATAGGACTAGAAATTAAAGTAAAGAGTTGTGTTAATTAAAAAATCAGTTGTTATTATGATTATATTAGTAAGAAAAAATGTTTATAAAAAGATTATTAAAATTAATTTAACATTAAAATTTAAAACAGGATTGAAGAAGGAACTCGGCAAAAGGTGGCTCCGCCTGTTTAACAAAAACATGTCTGTATGAAGTTAAATAGAGTCTATTCTGCCCGTTGAATTTTTTAATTTGAAAGGCCGCAGTATTCTGACTGTGCAAAGGTAGCATAATCATTAGTTTTTTAATTGAAGGCTTGGATGAATGATTGGACGAGAGCTAAACTGTCTTCTTCAATTAAACTGAATTTTATTTTTAAGTGAAAAAGCTTAAATGGTTAAGAAAGACGATAAGACCCTATAAATCTTTATGTAAATAAATCTTTTAGGTTCAAATATTAGGTTAAATAAACTTAAATGGTTAAAACATTATGCTGGGGTGGTAAAGATATAAAAAATAAACTGTCAGAAAATTAAACAAAAATTTTTGTTAGTAAAAGATCCTTTATTAGGATTAAAAGTAAAAGTTACTTTAGGGATAACAGCATAATTCCTTTTGAGAGTTCAAATCGAAAAAGGAGCTTGTGACCTCGATGTTGAATTAAGAGATCCTTTATGGTGCAGCAGCTAAAAAAGGAAGTCTGTTCGACTTTTAAATTCTTACATGATTTGAGTTCAGACCGGCGTGAGCCAGGTTGGTTTCTATCTTCTTAATTAAATATGATCATTTTAGTACGAAAGGATTGAGTGAATCAAAATAATTTTTTGTTAAGAATAATATTGTTACTTTGGCAGAATAAAATGCATTAGGTTTAGGACCTAAAAATATAGAGGGCTCTATAAGTAATAAAATAATTATTAGCTAATTGTTTTGTGTTTATTGTGATAATTGTTAATTATGTAATTTTAATAATTTGTGTATTAATTGGGGTAGCTTTTGTAACACTTCTTGAGCGTAAAGTGTTAGGTTATATTCAAATCCGAAAGGGACCTAATAAAGTAGGTTACAATGGAATCTTTCAGCCTTTTGCTGATGCTGTAAAATTATTTAGAAAGGAACAAATTGTTCCTTCTGTATCAAATTTTATTCCTTATTATTTATCACCTATTATAAGTCTTTTTGTTTCTTTAGTAGGATGAGTTGTTATACCATATGAGTTTGGTTTAGTAAATTTTAATATAAGAATTTTATTCTTTTTGTGTTGTTTAAGTTTAGGTGTTTATAGGGTTATATCGGCAGGTTGATCTTCTAATTGTAAATATTCAATATTAGGAGGATTACGAGCGGTAGCTCAAACAATTTCGTATGAAGTTAGTCTCGCTTTGATTTTATTATCGTTTATTTTTTTGATTGGAAGGTTTGATCTTGAAATATTTAGGTTATATCAAAAAGGGTTATGGTTGGTAGTATTAGGAATACCATTGGCTTTGGTTTGATTTGCATCTTGTTTAGCAGAAACTAATCGTACTCCTTTTGATTTTTCTGAGGGTGAGTCTGAATTAGTTTCAGGTTTTAATACTGAATATGGTGGAGGTGGGTTTGCGTTAATTTTTATAGCTGAATATTCAAGAATCTTATTTATAAGAATGCTTTTTTCTTTAATATTTCTTGGAGGCCAGTTAGATAGAGTGCTGTTTTATGTAAAACTTATATTTATAGGTTTTGTTTTTATCTGGGTTCGGGGAACGTTACCTCGGTTGCGATATGATAAATTAATGTATTTAGCTTGAAAAAGATTTCTTCCTGTGTCTTTGAATTATATCTTTTTTTTTGTTGGGTTAAAAATATTTATTTTTTGTTTGATGATTTAAACCAGAAGATAGTTTAAATAAAATTTTAGTTTTGGGAATTAAAGATAAAATAATAATTTTTCTTCTGATTTTGATTATTAAGAAATTTTATTCTTTATATATGTTTTCAAAACAAATGTTTTTTATAAACTAAATAATCATTTTAATATATTATCTCAAAATATTATTAAAATAGGGTTAATAATAAAAAATGCAAAGTAAACTAAAGTTAAAACTTGTCCAGTGAAAATATATGGATCTTCAACAGGTCGTATACCAATTCAAGTTAAAAGAATTGCTGTGGAAACTAATGATCAAAATAAAACTTGGTTGGCTGGATAAAAAGTTATTCTTCGGAAATTTGATTTATGGGTGAAAGGGAGAATAAATAAAATAGCCACTGATAAGACTAATGCAATTACCCCGCCTAGTTTATTAGGGATTGATCGTAAGATGGCGTAAGCGAATAAAAAATATCATTCTGGTTGAATGTGGGGAGGAGTAACTAAAGGGTTGGCTGGAATAAAATTATCGGGGTCACTAAGTAAATAAGGATTTCATAACGATAATAATACTAGGAAAAGAAGCAAAACAAGAAATCCTACGATATCTTTAAATGTAAAATAGGGGTGAAATGGTACTTTATCAGTTTCAGCAGAAATTCCTAAAGGGTTATTAGCTCCTTTTTGGTGTAAAAATAAAATGTGAATTATAACAAAAGCTGCGATTGCAAATGGAAATAAAAAGTGAAATGTAAAAAATCGTGTTAGTGTAGAGTTATTTACAGAAAATCCACCTCAAATTCATTGAACTAACAGAGTTCCTAAATAAGGAATTGCAGAGAAAAGGTTTGTAATAACGGTTGCCCCTCAAAATGACATCTGTCCTCATGGTAAAACGTAACCTAAAAAAGCTGTAGCCATTGTTAAAAAGAGAATAACAACACCAGTTATTCAAGCGTGGAAGATTATATAAGACCCAAAATATATTCCACGTCCAATATGTAAATAAAGGCATATAAAAAAAAATGAAGCTCCGTTAGAATGAACAGTACGTAGAAGTCATCCATAATTTACATCTCGACAGATGTGAGTGACTCTTGAAAAAGCTAGGTCTACGTTAGCAGTATAATGTATAGCTAAAAATAGTCCGGTTAAGATCTGAATTGCTAAACAAAGACCAAGTAAAGATCCAAAATTTCAGAATACTGAAATATTGGATGGAATAGGTATGTCAACTAAAGCTCCATTAGCGATTTTTAATAATGGGTGAGTTTTTCGGATAGGTATTGTCATTAAGAGGTTCGTAATGGTTTGCTCTTTATATTTATGATTTTAACAATAACAATGAGAGCTAAAAGAAGGTAACTAATAATAAATAAGGTGAATTGGGCAGAAGGGATTTCGTATAATGAAGATGTAATTGATGAAAGAGAATTTTCTATAAATGTAAGTGAATGTGAAGATTTTTCAAATTTTAAGGCTTGTGCTCTAAAAATAGGGTCCAGAAATATGAAAATCCTCGATAAAACTAAACTAAGAGTAATAAATATAAGAGCAAGTTTAATATTAAAATTAAATTGTTCATTAGCGGCTAAGGAGGCTACATAAATAAATAAGACCAATAATGCTCCTAAAAAAATTAAAAATATAATATAAGAAATCCAAAATGAATGACTTAGGAGTCCAGCTGAAATTGCAATTAATGAAGTTTGAGTTAATAAAATTAATCCTATAGCTAATGGGTGTTTTATTTGTGTAAAAAATAATGAAAAACTAATTATTAAAGGTAAGAAAATCATTAAAATTTGAAACTTACAGTCTCAAGTTTTAAGAATAATAATTCATTTTTGGTTTACAAGACCAAAGTTTTTTTTAAACTATTAAAACTAATGATAATTTTAAATAGATTGTGAACTTTATCTGGAATTGTATTTGTGCTTTGTGGGGTAGCTTCTTTTGTATCTCTTCAGAAACATTTACTAAATGCTTTGTTAAGATTAGAGTTTATTATATTGGGTATTTTTTTTATTTTAGTGTTTTATAGCTCTGGTGTAAGTAATGAATTAAATTATATATTTTTTTTTTTGAGTTTAGCTGCTTGTGAGGGAGCTTTAGGTTTATCATTGCTTGTTTCTATTGTTCGTAGTCACGGAAATGATTATTTTAAAGGATTTAGAAGATTAGGATGTTAAAATTTATCTTTTTATTTATTTCAATAATATGTTTTATTGGCGAATGAGGTGTTATTCAGATTATATTATTTTTAGGGTCATTTATATTTATAATATGTTGTTACCATGATTTTAGTCTAACAAGTCTTGGTTTTGGGTTGGGAATAGATTATCTTAGATACGTTCTTATTTTATTAAGAATTTGAATTGTAGGATTAATTCTGGTGTCTAGTGTAAAAATTAATTTTTTAAATAATTTTCCATTGATATTTTTATTTTCGAATTTAGCTCTCTTAGTGTTTTTGATCTTAACTTTCAGATCATTAGATTATTTGTTGTTTTATATTAGGTTCGAAGCCTCTTTAATTCCAACATTGATTTTAATTTTAGGATGGGGTTATCAACCTGAGCGAATTCAAGCAGGAGTATATATATTATTTTATACTTTGTTTGGGTCCCTTCCGCTTTTAATTTCTTTGGTAAGTTTATATATTTTTAGTGGAAGATCAACCTTTTTTTTGCTGATAAAAGTTAATAGTGTAAATTTTGTTTCTAGAATTTGGTTTTTTTCAAGAATTATAGCTTTTGTAGTTAAATTACCAATATATCTATTCCATCTTTGGTTACCTAAAGCACACGTTGAAGCTCCTGTCGCAGGGTCAATAATTTTGGCCGGTGTTTTATTAAAACTAGGAGGTTATGGATTAATTCGGTTAATACCAGTATTCAGAGAAGTAAGAAAATTATTTTCAAGAGTTTTAGTAAGGCTAGGAATTTTGGGCGGAGCCTTGGTTAGCTTTATTTGTTTACGGCAAGTAGATATAAAATCTTTAATTGCTTATTCTTCTGTAGCTCATATGGGCTTAGTTTTAGCAGGGTTAGTTAGATTTAGGTGGTGGGGAATAAATGGTGCAATTGTAGTTATAATTGGTCATGGCTTATGTTCTTCTGGGTTATTTTGTTTAGCTAATATAGTTTATGAGCGGGTAGGAAGTCGAAGTCTTCTAATCAATAAAGGTTTAATAAATTTTATACCAAGAATAGCTTTATGGTGATTTTTATTAAGAATTGGAAACATGGGTGCTCCTCCTTCATTAAATCTTTTAGGTGAAATTAACTTAATTGTAAGAATAGTAAGATGGAGAAAAGTTACTATAGTTGGATTAGGATTGTTAATATTTTTTAGTGCCTCTTATACATTATATATATATTCTATAAGACAGCATGGGTTATTTTTCAATTCTTTGTATGCTTGTTGCTCAGGAAAAGTGCGTGAATTTTTAGTTCTAAGACTTCATTGAATTCCTTTAAATGTTTTATTACTTAAGAGAAATCTTATTTTATTTTTTTATCTAAATAGTTTAAAAAAAACTTTGGTTTGTGGAGCCAACAATATATGAATATATTTTAGATCGTGGTATGGAATATTTTATTAAATTTTATTAGGATAGTTTTTTTATTAATTGTGTCTTTTAGATCTTTGACCATTTCTTTATGACAATTAATATTTAATAAGTGTTTTATTATTGAGTGGGAATTTTTAAGCTTAAATAGGACTAGTGTTGTGGTAACTTATATTTTTGATTCTATGTCTTTAACATTTTTAGGTTTTGTGACATTTATTTCTTCAATGGTACTGTTTTATAGAGGAGATTATATAGCAGGCGATTATAATGTAAATCGTTTTATTTATTTAGTTTTAGCTTTTGTTTTTTCTATGGTTATTTTAATTATTAGGCCTAATTTAATTAGAATCTTACTTGGATGGGACGGTCTTGGGTTAGTCTCTTATGCTTTGGTGATTTACTATCAAAATGAAAAATCTGCTAATGCTGGTATATTAACTGTTTTAAGAAACCGTATTGGTGATGTAATAATTTTATTAAGAATTGGTTTAATAATAAACCTAGGTGATTGAAATTTTGTTTTAATTTCAAATTATTTATCTAAAGAAAATTTTGTATTGATAATAAGTTTAGTTACAGTTGCTGCTATGACTAAAAGAGCTCAAATTCCTTTTTCAGCTTGATTGCCAGCTGCTATAGCAGCTCCAACTCCTGTTTCTGCATTAGTTCATTCTTCAACACTAGTAACTGCGGGTGTATACTTAATGATTCGATTTTCAGATGCTTTAATGGATTCTGTTAAAACGTGATTATTGTTAATTTCTTGTTTAACTATATTTATGTCAGGGCTTGGGGCTAATTTTGAATATGATCTAAAAAAAATCATTGCTTTGTCAACATTAAGACAGCTCGGTGTAATATTAAGAATTTTGGCTTTGGGGTTTTCAAATTTGGCATTTTTTCATTTATTGAGACATGCTTTGTTCAAAGCATTGTTGTTTATATGTGCTGGGGTAGTTATTCATAATGTAAAAGAGTTTCAGGATATTCGATATATAGGGAATTTAAGAAAATTTATACCTTTAACTTCAATGATAATAAATTTAGCCAACTTAGCTTTATGTGGATTTCCATTTTTGGCTGGATTTTATTCTAAAGATTTAATTTTAGAAGTAGCTGCTTTGAACCCGTTAAATATAATTTCTTTTGTTTTGTATGTATTATCAACTTCTTTAACTGTTTGTTATACTTTTCGTTTGATCTACTATAGAATATTTGGGAATTTTAATCTTTTATCTTGTTCTAATATTAGAGATGAAAGAAAAATTATAACAAACCCTATGCTAGGGTTATCATGTGGGGCTATTTTTATAGGGAGAATTTTATCTTGGTTAATATTTCCAGAAATTTATATGATTTGTATAACTTTAAGAATAAAAACTTTATTTTTGCTTGTGAGTCTATTAGGTGCTTTAATTGGTTACTGAGTTAATTTTATAACGTTAAATTTTAAACTTTTTTCGTTAAAATTTTATATGTATTCATGTTATGCGGGATCAATATGAAATTTACCTTTTTTATCAACATTTAATTTAAATTATCTAACTCTAAGAATTCTTGGAAAAAATTTTGTGTTGATGGATAAAGGGTGAAGAGAATTTATTGGTGGTCAGGGTTTATATAGGACCTTAGCTTTTTATTCTTATAATAATCAAATCTTGCAGGATAACAATTTAAAGATTTTTATAAAAATATTTCTTTTTAGCTTTTTAATTTTACTTATATTTTAACTCTTATAATTTATAAAGAATAACACACTGAAGATGTGTAAGAAGTAATTTACTTGAGAGTAGCTTTTAAAAGAATTTCTTTATTATTACAGCGAAAATGTAAGGTGTTCGGTTTACACTATAAAAGCTGAGACATTAACGGAATTTAACCGCTTAAGATAAAGTTAGAAGCTTTTTCTTTGGCATGATGTCTCCTCAATAGGAAAAAATTTCATTAATGACATTAACAGTGGCATGCCTCTTTTTGGCTTCTATTGAAAACTAGAGATCAATAAAGATCAAGATTTAGGTCGAAACTAAATGCAATACTTCGCTTTCTAGTTTAATTTATCTTCTTCATCAGTAAATGAAAATGTATAAAAAAAGTCAAACTACATCAACGAAGTGTCAATATCAAGCGGCTGCTTCAAATCCAAAGTGATGGTGGGAAGAAAAGTGACAAAGATAAAGTCGATATAAGCAGACTAATAGGAACCTTGTACCAATAATAACGTGAAGGCCGTGAAATCCTGTTGCTACAAAAAATGTTGCACCGTAAACTGAATCAGCAATAGAGAAAGAAGCTTCAAAGTATTCAAACGCTTGAAGTAGTGTAAAGTAAAACCCTAGGATAACAGTAAGTGAGAGACTTTGAATTGCTTCTGAATGATTTGATTCTATAATAGAATGGTGAGATCATGTAACGGTGGCTCCAGATGAAAGTAAAATAATTGTGTTTAAAAGAGGGATTTGAAAGGGGTTAAAGGGACTAATACCTTTAGGTGGTCATACAAGACCAATTTCTACTGTTGGGGCAAGCCTCCTGTGGAAAAAAGCTCAAAAAAAAGAAAAGAAAAATAATACTTCTGAGACAATGAATAAAATTATTCCTCATTGAAGTCCAACTATAACTACTGATGTATGAAGTCCTTGATAGGTTCCTTCTCGTGTAATATCTCGTCATCATTGGATTATTGTTAGTAAAGTTGCTAATAATCCTAGAAGAAGTAAATCAATGTTAAATTGATGGAATCATTTAACCAATCCTGTGGTTAATATTATAGCACTAATTGATCCAGTTAAAGGTCAGGGTCTTATATCAACTAAATGATAAGCATGAAATCCGTTTTGTATTGGCATTAATTAATTTCTCTAACAAAAAGTGTTCTTAAGATAGCAAATACATATGATTGAATTACTGCAACTGCAGTTTCTAATAAGAGTAGAAGAATTTGGGATAAGGCTAGAAGTAAAACCGCAAAGGTTCTTAGAGAAGGGCCAACACCTCTCATTAAGGTGATTAATAAATGTCCGGCTATTATATTGGCTGCAAGTCGAACAGCTAGGGTTAAAGGTCGAATTACGTTTCTTGTTGTTTCAATTAATACTATAAATGGTATAAGAACTGGCGGTGTTCCTTGAGGAACTAAGTGGGCAAACATGTGTTGAGTATAGTTTACTCATCCAAAAATTATCAGAGTAATTCAAAACGGTAGTGATAATCTTAAAGTTAAGACCAAGTGTCTTGTTCTTGTAAAAATATAAGGTAAGAGACCAAGAGAGTTATTAAAAACGATAAATGAAAATAATGATACAAATACAATGGATCTACTTTTTTGATTTCTTCTTAATACATTTTTGAATTCATTATGTAGAGCTGATATAATTTTTATTCAAAGAAGAGATCATCGAGAGGGTAGAATTCAAAATAAATAAGGGATAAAAATCAATCCAAAAATAGAAGAAATCCAGTTAAAAGGAATATCGAAAATTCTTGAAGAGGGTTCAAAAATAGAAAATAAACTAGTTATCATTTTCAAGATTTTTCTTTATAAAAAAAATTTTGTGGGAGTTTTTCAATTTTAGAAGATCCTTTAAAAAAATAATTTACGACAATAAAAAAGAATAGAGTTAATGTAAATACTAATATTAAATTTAATCATAAAATAGGTGCTATTTGAGGCATTTAAAAATATCTGAAAGAGATAATTTAAGCTTGACAAGCTTATGTTATTTGTTTAACTAATTTTTAAAATTAAAACTAAACATGAAGGAATAAGTAATCCTAAAAAATTTATGTATAGAAAAGATTCATATTTAAAAACTGTCTTTTTGAGCAATAAGGGTTTAATTTTGGATGAAGAAATAACAAAAATAGAAAATCTTAGTCGTAAGTAATAGTAAAGCGTGAGAAGGGCAGAAGAAATTAATACAGCTAAAAGAACAAATGAGTTCATTGCTGCTAATTCTTGAATAATTAATCATTTTGGGATAAATCCGGTGAAAGGAGGTAATCCTCCTAGTGATAAGATTGATATAATGGATAAAATTTTTAGCAAGTTAGGTAACTTAGAATTTGTTAATTGATTAAAGAAAAAGAACTGGCCTGAGAAGAAAACTAATGCAATTGATGATGAAATAAAACAATATAAAATGAAATAGGTAAAAAAGATATTTTCCCTGATTATTAAAGTTCTAAGTATTCAGGCTAAATGATTAATTGAAGAAAATGATAAGATTTTACGTAAAGAAATCTGATTCAAGCCGCCAATAGCTCCGATAATTGCTGAAAATATTCTTCTTAAGTAAATAACAATAGAGTTATTAATTAAAAGGGCTATATAAGAAAGAAGAAACAAAGGGGCTATTTTTTGAATTGTTATAAGTATAATTGCTTGGGGTCATATTATCCCTTCTATTACTTGGGGAAACCAGAAATGAAAAGGTGCAGCTCCAAGCTTTAAGAGAAGAGATAATCTTAATAGAATAGAAAAAATAAAGTTTGAGAAAAGTAAAAGGGATCTAGAAAAGATAATTATAGAAGAACCCAGAGCTTGGATTAGAAAATATTTTAAAGCGGCTTCAGAAGAATATTTTCTTTTTGATGAAATAATTAAAGGAATAAATGAAATTAAATTAAGTTCGAGACCAGCTCACGCTGAGAACCAAAAAGACGATGAAATAGATAAAAATGATCCAAAAACTAACGTTAAAATAAAAATTATATTAAAATAAGAATAATAAATTAAAAAGAGAGTAAAACTCATATGCGGGGTATGAGCCCGTTAGCTTAAACTTAGCTTATCTTTTTAATAAAGGCATAAAAATGCATTAGTTACACTATCAATGTAATCCTTTAATCAGGCACTTTATCGTCAAAACTAATTCAAAAGAATATTTTATGAGTGCAAATCATAAGTTTTTAATAAACTATAGTTTTAAACTCATTCTAAAGCTCCTTCCTTTCATTCATAATAAAGTCCAAAAAGCAAGATTAATAAAAATATAAGTCTAGTTAATAGTCAGGAAAAAATATTTGAAATTTGAATAATAAAAGCTGTTGGAAAGATTAATGTAATTTCTACGTCAAAAATTAAGAAAATAACGGCAATAAGAAAAAATCGTAGGGAGAAAGGCAAACGTGCTGATTCTTTAGGGTCAAATCCACATTCATAAGGAGAATTTTTTTCTCGATCAAAAATTGTTTTTTTTGAGACTAAACTTGTGATTCCTATGACTAAAGAGCTGATTAAAAACACGATTAAAATAATTGAAATTAATAAAAAAATTATCTTTTCTAAAAATTTTAGACCTTTTGGTTGGAAGCCAAATATACATTATACTAAAAAGATGTCACCTGAAGTAATTATACTATCTTAGGTTTAAAAGACCTACGCTTAGAATTCAGCCATCGGGTGAATCTTCTTGTGATGAGATTCATTTTAAAAAACAGTCAAGTGAAACTCTTTCAATAACGATGGGTATGAAACTGTGATTAGCCCCACAAATTTCTGAACATTGGCCAAAAAATAACCCAGGGCGGTTAATTAAAAATCTAACTTGATTAAGGCGTCCTGGGATGGCATCAGCCTTTACTCCTAAGGCTGGGACTGTTCAGGAGTGGATGACGTCTGCAGCTCTAATCAAAACCCGAATCTGGGTATTCATAGGAAGAACTGCTCGGTTGTCAACGTCAATAAGTCGGAAAGTAGACTGAGTTATATCGTCACTTTGAAGTATATAAGAGTCAAATTCTACTTGATGAAAATCCGAATATTCATAGGACCAGTATCATTGATGACCAATAGTTTTTAATGTAATAGAAGGGTCATTAACTTCATCTAATAAGTAAAGAAGACGAAGAGAGGGGAGGGCAATAAAAACTAAAATGAATGCAGGGATAATAGTTCAAATGATTTCAATTTTTTGATTTTCTAATAAAAATCGATTTGTAAAAGTGTTAGGGATAAGAGAGATTATTATATAACCTACAAAAGCTGTAATTATTGTAAGAACAATTATAGCGTGATCGTGAAAGTAAATCAGGTGCTCTATAAGAGGTGATGCTCTATCTTGAAATCCTAGTGAACCTCATGTTGCCATTAAATTCTAAAAGAAGATAATCTCCATCTCAAGAGCTTAAATCTTGTGCANTTAAATCTGCCATTTTAGAAATTAGAAATTAATGCGATTTGTATAAATCTATGGTCAGCTGGCGGATAATGATGTTTTCATTCAATAGACGTAGGTTGAAATAATGAGAAAATTACTGGTCGAGAAGAGATTAGGCTCTCTCAAATAATAAATACAAATCCAATTACAGCACATAAAGAAATAATAGATCCAATTGAAGATAAAACATTTCAAGGCGTGTAAGCATCTGGGTAATCAGAGTAACGTCGTGGTATACCATTTAGACCTAAGAAATGTTGAGGGAAGAAGGTTAAATTAACCCCTAGGAATATAACCGAGAAATGGATTTTTAACCATTTTGGGTTAATAGATAAACCTGTAAATAAAGGATATCAGTGGGCGATACCAGCAAAAATTCCAAATACTGCACCTATTGATAAAACATAGTGGAAGTGGGCTACTACGTAATAAGTATCATGAAGGACGGTATCAATAGATGAGTTAGCTAAAACAACACCTGTAAGTCCCCCGACTGTAAAAAGAAAAATAAATCCTAAGGCTCAAATTATTGATGGCCTATAATTTATTTGATTTCCTTGAAGAGTACCTAATCATCTAAAAATTTTAATTCCAGTAGGAATTGCAATAATTATTGTGGCTGAAGTAAAGTAGGCTCGTGTATCAACGTCTATTCCAACTGTGAATATATGGTGAGCTCAGACAATAAAGCCTAAGATACCAATGGCTAATATAGCATAAATTATCCCAAGAGTCCCAAAAGATTCTTTTTTACCTGATTCTTGGCTAACAATATGGGAAATTATACCGAAAGCAGGAAGAATTAAAATATAAACCTCAGGGTGACCAAAAAATCAAAATAAATGTTGATAAAGAACTGGATCTCCACCACCAGCTGGGTCAAAAAAAGAAGTATTTAAATTTCGATCAGTTAAAAGTATGGTAATAGCTCCTGCTAAAACGGGTAAGGATAGTAATAAAAGAATAGCTGTAATAAATACGGCTCAAACAAATAAAGGTATACGATCTATTGATATACCAACAGGGCGTATATTAATAACTGTGGTTATAAAGTTTACTGCACCAAGAATTGATGAGACACCGGCCAGATGTAAGGAGAAAATTCCTATATCTACAGATGCTCCTGCGTGAGCGATTCTAGCCGATAAAGGAGGGTAAACAGTTCATCCAGTTCCTACACCTCTTTCAACTATTCCTCTTATTAAAAGAAGAGTTAGAGAAGGTGGAAGGAGTCAAAATCTTATATTATTTATTCGTGGAAAAGCTATATCAGGGGCACCTAATATTAACGGGACAAGTCAATTTCCAAATCCTCCAATTATAATTGGTATAACTATGAAAAAAATTATGACAAAAGCATGAGCAGTAACTACAACATTATAAATCTGATCGTCTCCAATTAATCTACCAGGTTGGCCTAATTCGGCTCGAATAATTAACCTAAGTGCGGTTCCTACCATACCGGATCATGCACCGAAGATAAAGTATAAAGTTCCAATATCCTTATGATTAGTTGAAAAGAATCATCGTTTCGT